TTCTTGTCCTTCTACTTAAGGGGCAAAGAGAAGCGCTTTTGCTACTGAGAAAGCGAACGGTCAGCGCGAAGGTTCAAGACTTAGCCGAGCGTTAGCGAAGCTAGATTCTAATAGCGAGGCGCTTCGAGTTAGCGAAGCGCTGTAGTAGCGCCGAAGCCCTATGTGCTATAATGCTGAGCCAAGGACGCTCCGCCTTATCTATAGAAGCAGTCAACTGAGTTCTGAACGAATTAGCTCCTTGGTAATGGCTCAATCTATAGATAGAAAGCCCTATGATGGGAAACTATCACGTTAGGTTTGGAGAGAGATCGGACCGGTTATAGAATATAATAGGGAGAGCAGATGCAAGCTTTTTCTTTCAATAGCCGGCCAAATGACTACAGGATCATCGGTCTACTCTACCTCAATTCACCATTTCGAACTTTATACAGAAGGTTTTTCCGTACCAGCTCCTTCTACCTATACCGCAGTTGAAGCACCTAAAGGAGAATTTGGTGTCTTTCTGGTCAGTAATGGAAGCAATCGTCCCTACCGTCGTAAAATAAGAGCACCTGGCTCTGCCCATTCACAAGGACTCGATTCTATGTCCAAACATCACATGCCAGCAGATGTGGTCACCATCATAGGTACTCAAGATATTGTGTCTGGAGAGGTGGATAGATAGGACTACTAGTTGCTCGATCAGGACCCTAGCTTTATTGCGAGCCAAAAACCTTGATGGATTCCCCTTTCTCTTCTATCCTCAGTACTAGAGATGAACGAATTCCATACGCCCGAAATTGAGATCGAATAATTTTCTTTCTGTTGTTGGTGTTGGAATTTCATGAACTCGTTCTCCTTCTATTAGACTATATTATGAAAGCAGCTAGAAAAGCCATACAACTGCTATGCCTGCAATGAACCTGCTATGAAAACGATACACCTGCTCTACTGACCTGTGGCTCTACCATTTCTAGCGAAGAAAGAAGTCACAACACAAAGGAAAGCTTAAAAGAACAACTACTTGATAAGGTGTTGCTAAGAGACAATACAAAGTAATACAGCAGTTATTCCAGTAACACACCAGCTATGCTATGAAAGTGGATGTATAGGCCTCCTATCCCATACCCAATCCAAGAGAGCATCCTAGTGGGCCTCTTTGTTGGCGGTGAAGCAAGCAAACGTCTCATTTTGTTCATTGCGAGGTTAAGAAAGGGAGCCAATGAATCCGCGGAGAAGGGCCATAAGCAGGTCTTATGTCTGTTCGATACTATTAGTCACTGGCGACTGTCCTGTCCTTTCCTTATAACTTACAAGCGATAAAAGCCCTTCTATAAAGGCGGAGGCTAAGGAGAAAGCAGAGCTAGCTACTAAAAAAAGACAAGAGCGAATATCCCTGCTAGCGAAAAAGAGCCAATATCCATCTCTTCAGCGCGAGTTGTTGGTCGGATCGTGGAACTCCCTCAATTCTAAATTACCTTTTTCCTTTATCATGGTTGGGGAAGATGTGAGGTAAAGAGTTAGAGCAGCTATGCAAGCACACACATGGGCACTAGTCAACGCCCTTGGTTTGGTAAAGTCAGTGCCCTTGCTTTGTTTGGTTCTTAAATGGTGGGTCGATCAGTCTACTCGCCCAAAAGATGAGATGGATGCTCCTTTCACAGTATCCTGTGAGTCTCTAATTCAAAGCTAACCGAAGCGTGACTTTCAAGAGCCGAACCAGCCGCGAAGAAAAAGAAAAGAAAGGGTCGCAGGTCTTAGAAGCAAGGCTATGGGTTCCACTCTCGGGGTTTAAGCGGAAATTCCCAGCTTTATTAACCTTTTCTGGGGCTTTCGTCAATCACTTTTGAGATGGCGTTGAAGGCTAAACGTAAATGGCAGACTCGTAAGAAGGCTAGGGTGTCGCTCCCGGAGAGGAGACTTCGCTGGACCGAGAATGAGCATCCGAAATAAATACAAGCACGGGAGGATGGGCTAGGGCTACTAAATCGAAAAATTCAAAAAGAAGAAGAATATTCATTCCGGCCTTGAGGCCATGCGAATATGGAAGGAGATCTCGCTATGGAAGAGGGAATTCATTGGCTCGACACCAAAAGTGCGTGGTGGGGGAGTAGGTGGTGCCTATAGTTTCGTACTTTATGCAGCAGTCTTTGTCTTGCGGGGCATCATCCTTGAATTTATTATTCGTGATAGCCGCTTTTGCTTTCTATTTCTACTCGGCAGCGAACAAAGAAGGGGCGATCTCGATAAGCTAAGCAATTGACTCTTTGTTTGCGATTCTTTCAAGGAAGGCTCAGATCCAATATCGGTAGCGGAAGAATTAGACTTGTGTAAGCCTGAGGCCTGGACCAGAAAGTCTTAAATTAAGTAGAGGCCGGGGGCAGCAGCAGAAGATTGGACTGGAACCCGAGAAGGACAAAAACAATATCTCTTCGGTGGAAGTTACTGACGATCGGGCTTCAAGCAGCTAATCTGTAGCACCTGAACTCCTGAGCTTGCTTGGGTGAGTGGTGGGATGATA